ATTTGTTAGAAATTTTTTTGATATAACCAATCGTAATTACTCTTTAATTTTTAAATTAGTTTTATTGGTGAATAATTTTTAAATTTTTGTTTTCTGTTACCATACAATTTTAATTTCAAATTAAGTTTATGAATTTAAAAATTTTATCTTTTTTGGTCCTTTCGTACTAAAAAAAGTTGTTATTTTAAGGATAGAAACCAACCTGGCTTACGCCGGTCTTAACTCAAATCATGTAAGGTTTTTAGGTCGAACAGACCTAATAAAATAATTTTCTTCTATTATTAATTACCTTAATTCAACATCGAGGTAGCAATATTTTTTTTCGATTTGGTCTCTCAAAAAATTTAACTCTGTTATCCCTAAGGTAACTTTTTCTTTTTTCTTGATTAAGGATCTTTTATTCTTTAAATTGATTTTTTTAAAAAAAATTTCTATTTTTTTACTTCCCCAGTAAAATTTTTTCTTATTTTTATTTAATGAAAATTTTAAGTTCTATAGGGTCTTGTCGTCCTTTAAAAATATTTAAGTCTTTTAACTTAAAAGAAAAATTTAATTTTTTAATTAAGAAAGTTTTTATCTCGTTTGACCTTTCATTCTAGCCCTCAATTAAAGGACAAGTTATTATGCTACCTTAGCTAAGAAAGGCTGTTAAAATTTCACTGAGCAGGTTTTATTTCTAATAATTTCTGGAAACAATGTTTTTGTTAAACATTCGGATAATTTTATTTGCCGAGTTCCTAAATTTTTTTTTAAAAATTTACTTATTACATAATTGTTTGATTTTTTTTTGTTTATGAAATTTAATAAATTCTTAATCTTTATAAAATTTATTTAACAAAAATTTTAATTATTAAATTTTTTGGTTAATTTAATTCCTTTTTTTTTATTTCTTTTTTAATTAATTTTTTTTTTAAAGATAATCCCTTAAAAATTTGGTTTACTTAAAATTCTCAAGTAACTAAAATTGAATTTTTTTCTTAAATAACTAGATATCAAAGAAAATGTAAATTTTTTATTTCTAGATTTCTTTCTTATTAATTGTGTAACATTAAGCAAAATGATCTCTAGTTCTTTCTTTTTCGAGATATATAAATAATTTTGTATTTCTATGTATCATGATACACAAGGAACAAGAATTTACTTTTTTTATTTACTTTGATTTTTCTTTTTAATTACTTCAATTTAAATTTTTTTTTAATCTACTTTAACTAAAATAAGTGGTTTTTAGATTATGTTTAATTTAATAAACTTAAAATTATTGTAAGAAATTTTTTTATAATCTCATATTAGAATGATTTTAGGTTGAATTTTATCTTATTTGGTTGAAACTTATATTTTACGTATATTTCCTTTTCTTGTTTCCGTTATGAATACCACCATTACTATGATTAATAGGAGGAAGAGTATTAAAAAAATTCTTAGTTTTATTGATCTTAACCTAAAAGTTGTTATAATTATCTTTGTAAACTTACTAGATGAAATCTCTAAAAATCTTTTCTTTTCTTTGAATAAGTTTAATATAAAAAAAATAATTAAAGTTGTAAATAATATTTTGTTTGAAAAAAATATTACTCTTTTTGAATTGATTAGTCTGATAATATATGAAAATAATATTAGAATTCCTCCTAGGTAAATGATAAAAATGAAAAATCCGAATCATCTAAAAAAGGCTTTTATTGAGATTAATCTTGCTATCAAAACAGATTGAGTAATGACTATGGAAGCAATCATTATGGGGTGGTGAGAAAAAAAGTATATAATGAATCTGGTTATAACCAAAGTCAATATAAATCTATTTATTATTTTAATGAATATATATTTTAAGGGGTTTCCTTAAGTTTTGAAAATCATTTTTTTTAAAATTTGCAATTTTATGTTTTTAGTAAACTACAAAACTATTTAAATGAGTTTAATCTGATTTTTATGATTAGTTTTTTTGTTTTCTTTTTGATATGTTTTATTGTTTTTTTAAAAAATTATTCTTCTTTTTTAAATTCTCTTTTAATTTTAGAGTCAATCTCATTAATTATCTTTTTTTTTTTATTTTTATCTATGATTTCCAGGACTTCTTTAAAGATTCTTATATTTTATTTTGTTTTTATCGTTTGTGAAAGAGCTTTAGGGCTTTCAATTTTAGTTAAATCTATTAAATTTTTTGGTTCTATTGGTTTTCGATCTATAAATTTAACTATATTTTAGTGTTTATTATTTCTTTTTTTGTTCTTTTTCTAGGTTCTTTGAGAGGATTTAATTGAAGTCTTATTCTGAGTTTTATATTAATTTTCTATCCTTTTTTTCATTTTTTAAATTTCAATTTGACCTTTTTGAGGAAAAATTTGTTTATTTGTTTAGATTTTTTTTCATTTTTAATAATTATCTTGACCTTTTGGGTTGTTTTTCTAAGGATCTTGTCTAGACTGAAGATTTTGAATTCCTTTTCTTCTAAGTTTTTTTTAGGTTTTTTTTTTCTTCTATTCATTTTTTTATTTATATTTTTCGTTGTAAGGAATTTACTTTTTTTTTTCTTTTTTTTTGAGTCTACTCTAATTCCCACTTTGTTTATCATTGTAGGGTGGGGAAACAAAGTTGAACGTATTAAATCTGGTTATTATTTGTTTTTTTATACTCTTTTTGGGTCTATACCAATACTCTTAAGAATTTTCTTCTTAAAGAAGATCAACTTTTCTTTAACTTTTTTTTTCTTTGAAGTTGAAAAAAGTTATTTTCTTATTTATCTATTTTTAATTATTTCTTTATTAATTAAAATACCTATATTTTTGGTCCATTCCTGGCTTCCTAAAGCTCATGTGGAAGCTCCTTTGAGAGGTTCTATAATTTTAGCTGGAGTTCTTTTAAAAATAGGGGGCTATGGTCTTTATCGTTTTGGGAGCTTATTTAAAAGATTTTTAGGTCTAAATTCGGTTTGAATTTATATTAGGTTGTGAGGAGGAATTCTGGCTAGATTTGTTTGCCTTCGACAGGTAGATTTAAAGTCTATTATTGCTTTTTCCTCCGTTTCCCATATAAGATTAGTAATTATAGGGATTCTAACATTTTCTTCTTCCTCTTTAATTGGGTCTTTAATGTTAATAGTAGGACATGGTTTGTGTTCTTCTGGTTTATTTTTTTTGGCTAATGTTCTGTATGAGCGCTCTGGAAGTCGTAGAATTTTCTTAAATAAAGGTTTAATATCTATATTCCCTTCATTATCAATTTGATGGTTTACTTTTTGTTCTTTTAATATGGCTTGTCCCCCTTCATTAAACTTAGTTAGAGAAATTTTTCTAATGAATGGTTTGGTTTCTTGAAGTTTTGTCTTTGTTTTTTTTTTGATATTTCTTTCTTTTTTAGGGGGGGTCTATAATTTATTTTTATTTTCTTTTTGTAATCATGGTTCTCTTTATTCAAGAATTTTCTTTTTTAATTCATGTTATTTAATTGAGTATTATATTTTATATTTACATTTTTTCCCAATTTTTTTTTTTTTCCTAAAACTTGATTTTTTTTACTAATATTTTGTTAGTCTAAGTAAAGACGTTGATTTGTGGAATCAAAAATGATTTATCTTCACAAAATTTTGTTCAATATTTTTTTTTTTGCGTTTCCTCTTTTTATCATAACAAGTTTTTTTTTTTTTTTTTTTTCTTTTAATATGATTTTTCTTAATTATAGATATTTTTTTTCTTGGAAGATATATATCTCTTCTTTTTGTGTAACTTTTCCTTTATATTTTGATTATATTTCTTGTATTTTTATGTCTATAGTCTTTTTGATTAGGGGGTCTATTATTTTTTATTCTTTTTACTATATAGAAGGCGAATTTTATAAGGCTCGTTTTTTTTTTTTAATATTTTTGTTTGTGGTTTCCATGGTTTTTCTAATTTTATGCCCTAATTTCTTTTGTATACTTTTAGGTTGGGATGGTTTAGGTTTAATTTCCTATTGTTTAGTAATTTATTATCAAAACTTTAAATCTTTTTCTTCTGGAATAATTACAGCGTTAACTAATCGGATTGGCGATGTTTTTATTTTAGCATCTATTGCTATGTTTTTCTCTATAGGTAGGTGAAGATACATAAATTATGTTTTTTGTTCGAATCTTGTTTGGTTTAGGTTATTTTTTTTTGTTGCTTCATTAACTAAAAGGGCTCAAATTCCTTTTTCTGCGTGGTTACCTGCTGCCATAGCAGCTCCCACTCCTGTTTCATCTTTAGTCCATTCTTCTACATTAGTAACTGCTGGTGTTTATATTATAATTCGTTTCGATTATTTTCTTACCGGAAATTTGAAGTTCTACCTGATGTTTATTTCTCTTTTAACTATGATTATATCTGGTATTTCTGGTATCTTTGAATATGATTTAAAGAAGATTATTGCTCTTTCTACTTTGAGTCAGTTGGGTTTTATAATATCTTCTATTAGTTTAGGATTAAGTAATTTAGCTTTTTTTCATCTTGTCACTCACGCTAGATTTAAAGCTCTTTTATTTATGTGTGCTGGTATATTTATCCATAGCTTTTGTGATAATCAAGATATTCGATTTTTTGGCTTAATGAATAAAAACTTTTCCCTTTCTCTTTCTATATTTAATGTAGCTAACTTATCCTTATGTGGATTTCCTTTTTTGTCTGGATTTTTTTCCAAGGATTTAATTTTGGAGCTGTTTTTATTGAATAATATCAATATAATTTTTTTTTTTTTGGTCTTTTTGGGAACTTTTTTAACTGTTTTTTATACTTTTCGTCTAATTTATTTTTTAAGATTAAAAAATTCTTTTTATTTTCCTTTAGAAAACTCTAACAATAAGATGGGAATTGAATATTCAATGCTTTTTTTATTTTTATTTTCTATTTTTTTGGGGTTTTTTGGGTCAATATTTTTTTTTTTTCCTTATAACTATATTGTTCTTCCACAAAATCTGAAAATATTTGTTTTATTCTTGTGTTTTTTGTCTTTTTTTTTTTGTTTTATTTTTTCCAGTAAAACCTTTTGTTATAGTTCAAAAATTCTCTTGTATTTTGGGCAAATGTGATTTCTTCATTTTGTTAAAACCGATTTGCTAAAATCTTGGTTTTTTTTATTTTCTTTAAAAATTTCTAAGTCTTTAAATGGGTTTTCTGAAATTTATTTTGGCTTTTATGTTTACAAAAATGTCTTTAGTTATTCTTCTGTTTTAAATAAATGTCTAAAGATGTATTTTTCTTATTTTTTTTTCTTGTTTTTATTTTTTTTTTTTGCAGTTTTTCTTATAAATATTTAAGTTTCAACTTATCTTTTTTTCAAAACGGGGTACTTTAAATGCTAAAAAAAAAATAAAATAATAAAATAAATAAAATAAGGCGAGGAATGGATATCCTCTAAATTAAAAAAAAAAAAAAAAAAAAACCTAAATCACGTTGTGACGGGGGTCATTTTTTTTTCTCCTTTTTTTCGAAATTTGGTCTAGAAACACGATTTTGGCCATTTTTGGCGTTTTTTGGCCATTTTTTGGCCATTTTTTGGCCATTTTTGGCGTTTTTTGGCCATTTTTTGGCCATTGGCCATTTTTGAAAGTATTTATAAATGGAATTTCATTAATTTTATATTGAAAATAAAATGTTAACTCTTAAGGGGAGGGCTTCTTATCTCCAAGTTCTAAGCTTGGTGCATTTTATTTTGCTAAAGAGTTAGATAATAAGAGTAAAAATTACTTTCTTTTAGGTCGAAACTAAAAACAAAAACATTGCTTTCTTATTTTTAAGAAGAAAATTTGTTGGTCAAATAATTTTCCTTTGACAAAGGAGTATTTTTTTTAAATTATTTCTTCTTAAAATTAATAAATGGTGGGTCTTTCTTATATTTTCAAAATATATGCTTTTTATAAGCTAATTAATTAATTTTTTTTTATAAAATTAAGTTTATTGCTTAAGCTTATTTAAATGTCTAAAAGAATCTAACTTTTTCTGAAAACTTCAAAGGTTTTTGTACTTGTATACTAAGACAAATTTAGTTGTAGTCTGATTCATCTGAGTATAGGGTTAGAAGTATACAGAAAACATAGGCCTGGATAAATGCCACACCGAGTTCTAGTGACGAAAGAACTCTTTGGACAAGAGATAAAAAAGTTACTAGTATAATTGACCTATTTTCTATAAGGTTTCCTATTAAAGTTAGTAAAAGGTGACCAGAAACCATGTTGGCTATAAGACGGATTCTTAAGGTTAATGGTCGGATAACATTTCTGATTAATTCAATTATTACTATGAATCTAATTAAAGCGGTGGGGGTCCCGTTCGGGACTAGATGTCTTAATATCTTATTCGTGAATTTTGTTCATCCAAAAGCTATAAACCCTATTCATATAGGTAAAGAAATAAGTATATTTATTGAGATGTGTCTTGAAGGTGTAAAAATGTTTGGGAATAGTCCTATTATATTTAAAAATAAAATTATTAGAAATAGTGCAATAAAAATTCCTTCTCTTCTGTCTTTTTTGGTTTTTAATGCAATTTTAAATTGCTCTGTGACTTGGTTGATTAGTCCTAAAAAGACTACTTTTATTCGTGATGGTTTTTTTCAAAATCTAAAAAGTATTAGAAATATTGAGAAAACTATCACTCTTCAGTTTATTTCGTTAAGGATAGAGGTTTTTGGATCAAAGGAGATAAAGAGTCTAAGGAAAAATATTTTGGATCTCTTATTTTTTATACTCTTTAGAATTCTCTTTTTGTTTCTTCATTTTGTTTCATTTAATAGAATTAGTCTTAAGATTCCGAAGATTAAAATAATTAGGATTATCGGGATACATATCGGGAGATCTGAGGTATAAATTCTAAGTACATCTTCCGATACACTTACTCTGTTTCGACTTATCTCAATTTTGATTGAGAGTGACGGGCGATTTGTACACATAACCATTTTTATTCACCTTGTTTTTTTAAAACATAGGTTACTTTTAAGTTCTCTAATTTTCTTTTTTAAAGAGGGGCTTATTCCTTTATTTACAATGATACTCAATCATTCTTAAAATATTCTGTCTTGACCTGAATTTTTATTCTAAAATATTTAGACTAATATCAATTTTTACTAATTTCTTAAAACGGAGATATAGAGATTAATAAAGTTTTAAGTAAGGTGTTTGTGGGTTATCAAAATTTAAATGATCAAGAATCCCTAAATTTTGTTTATGCTGCCATATTCTTTGAGTTTATAAAATCTTATTATTACCCAGGATAAATTTTGTGTTTCTATACAAGGGTATCGAATCCTTTTTTTTGAAAAAATTTTGTAGTTTCAAAGATTTTTTGAGTTTTAAAATCAGTTAAAATTTGACTTTTTTCTGAGTGCTTGGAATTCTTTCTTTTCTTTAACTACATTTTCCGCTAAATTAATTTAACTTTAAGTTTGACCGCGATTGCTGGCACTTAATTAATCAGTTAATTTTCTTTTCTTTTATACTATGTTTGTAGTAAAAATTTTTTATACTGAAATATGCTATAATTTTTTTTTTCATGTATATTAAAGAAATTTTAATTTTATCTAGAATGAAAATTTCGCTTTAAATTGTTAAATATCTTAATATTTTCAATATTATGCTTTGTGTTTAAGCTAAAAAAGCAAAGTAAACAGTGTTGTAATTTTTATATGCAAAATAAATATTTTTTTTTAAATTATTACTCTTTTCTAAAAAGACTTGGTCAAGGTTGGATTATGAGTCCAATAGTTTTATTTAACTTATTTTTAGTACTTAGAATAGATTGTAAAAAAAATAGAAACGAATAGGTTGAATGTTGCAGTTGGTAAAATAAACTTTCAAGATAAATTTATAAGTTTATCATATCGATATCGTGGGAGTGTTGCTCGGATTCAAATGAAAAAATATATATATATCATAAATTTAGTTATTCTTGTTAAGTCGACACCTCTTTTAAGAAAAAATACTCTTGTTAACATTCTAAAAATTAAAATTATTAAATATTCTGCTATGAAAATAATTGCAAATCTCCTTCTTCTATATTCGGTGTTGAATCCTGAAACTAGTTCTCTCTCTCCCTCGGCAAAGTCAAAAGGAGTTCGATTTAATTCTGCTACGGTAGAAAATATTCATAGTATAAAAGGAATCAAAAACATAGAGAATAAAAATATTTTTTGAGTTATTAAGATTGAGTAAAAAGATAGTGAAGATGTCATGAATATAGAACTGAGGATAATAAATACGAGAGAAACTTCATAAGAGATAGTTTGAGCGAGGGCTCGTATTCTCCCAATCAAAGAATAGTTAGAATTAGAAGATCATCCACTAATTAAAATTGGGTATACCCCCAGTCCTAGAATTGACAAAAATATTAATAAGGCTAATTTTATATTTATAAATGGTTTGATATATGGTATTAATAAAGTTATTAATAGACTTAATGTGAGTCTTAAGCAAGGAGAAAAAAAAAACGGAATAGAGTTTGCTTGAATTGGTCAATTTATTTCTTTTGAATATAGTTTGATGGCATCTGAAAATGGTTGTATTACTCCTGTTGGTCCTACTTTATTAGGCCCTATACGAATTTGTATATACCCTAAAATTTTTCGCTCTAGGAGGGTAATAAAAGCTACACTCACTAAAGAAAAAATGAGAATTGAGGTTAATCTGAAGACTTGTATAAATTTTATTGAAATTTAATTCTTTTTAATTTTAATTTTGAAAATTAATAGTTTTGATTAACTTAAAATTTCATATAATAAGGGCACAAAGGGGGCTAAAAACTAAATATAGTGGTATCTTTAATTTTATTACTGGTTTAATAGTCTTTTTTGTGTTAAAATTTATTAGAATGTTATTTAATGAAATTCGTAAGTAAAAGAAAGTAGACAGGGTGTTAAAGATTAAGATCAAGAAAACTCTAATTTCTATATTTCTTTTTAATATTATTAAAATTGTGAATATTTTAGGTATAAACCCTAAAAGCGGAGGAATTCCGGCTATTCTTATAAAAATAATCAAGTTTACTATGTTATTTATTTTGTTAAGTTTTAAGGTGGTTATTCTTTGAAATAAAAAATTTACGTTTAAAATTTTCATAGTTTTAGTTGCTGAAAAGGTCATAAAAGAGTAGATTAAAAAGTATATTTTAAATACTTTTTTTGATAATACTATAGCGATTAATATTAAACTTAGGTGATTAATTGAGGAAAACCCTAAAATTTTACGTATTGAAAATATTGAAATTCCCCTCATTGCCACAATGAATGAATTTAACAAGCAAAAAATAATAATTAATCTTTGGTGGGTAAATAATATAAGAACACAAATCGGGATGATTTTTTGTAAAGTTATAACTAAAAAGGCTAGTATTCACTCTAAACCCTCCAAAACAGAAATTATTCAAAAATGGAATGGAAACATACCTAGTTTTAAAAAGATTGCTAAAAAAATCAAAGTAGTTAATGTTCTTGTTATTACTTTTAAGTTTATAATAACAGAAATAATAATAATTCTTGAAGAGATTCTTTGAACCAAAAAATATATTATAGTTGATTTTTCTCTAAAAATTTTTTGGTTTATTGAGATCAAGGGAATTATCGAAAATAAATTAATCTCTATACTTATTCACACACTTAAAAAAGACCTTGATGACAGACAAATAATAATTCTTCTAATTAGAGATATTAAAAAAAGGTTTTTTTGAATAAAAAAAGAGTTTTTTATTTCATGATTGGTAACATTTCATGATAAAGTAGAATAATCTAAAAAAGATGATAAACTGTAAATTTATTTATGAACTTTGTTCTTTTACTAATTTAAATGGATGTTAAAATAAAAAAAAGACTGAAGTATACAACTGTTAAGATTTGTCCAATTATAACGAAGGGGTCTTCAACCGGTCGTGCTCCGATTCAGGTCAGTAAAAAAAATGTTATTACTAATATTCAAAATACAATTTGTTTTTTTAAGCAGAATTGATTTCCTTGAATTATTTTTCTGGTTTTTATAAATGGAATAAATATGAGAATTAGGATGGACATCAAAAGAGCGACTACTCCTCCTAATTTATTGGGGATAGACCGTAAAATTGCGTAGGCGAAAAGAAAGTATCATTCAGGTTTAATGTGAATTGGAGTAACTATAGAATTCGCGATAGAAAAGTTATCTGGATCCCCCAAGTAATAGGGGAAAAAGGAGACAATAAAAATGATTACAAAAAAAAATAGTATAAATCCTATTAGGTCTTTTAGAGAGAAATAAGGTCTAAATGGAATTTTATATGATTTTCTTGAAACACCTAGGGGGTTATTTGATCCTTTCATATGAAGGAAAAATAGATGTAAGATCACTATTACTAAAACAACAAAAGGTAAAATAAAATGGAATACGAAAAATCGATTAAGTGTTGAATTGTCTACTGAAAACCCTCCTCAAATTCAGTAAACTAGTATTTGTCCCAAGTAGGGTACAGCTGAGAGTAAGTTGGTAATTACTGTAGCTCCCCAAAAAGATATTTGTCCTCATGGAAGCACGTATCCTAAAAAAGCTGAGGCTATTGTTAACAAAAAAATTACTACTCCTATATTTCATGTTTCGGTAAGGAAAAATGATTCGTAGTAAATTCCTCGTCCGATGTGAAGAAATATACATACAAAGAATATTGATGCTCCGTTTGCGTGAAGAATTCGAATAAATCACCCTATGTTAACATCTCGACAGATATGAATTACTCTTTGGAAAGCTATTTGGGTGTTAGGAACATAGTGTATAGCTAAAAACAGTCCTCTTAAAATTTGAATGATTAGACATAGACCTAAAAGTGACCCAAAATTTCATATTAAAGAGATGTTTTTTGGGGATGGTAATTTAACCAATGAATTGTTAATAATTTCTAAAATGGGGTGTTTGTAAATACTTTTAAACTTGATTATATCAAAGGAGGAAAGTTCCTTTCCATTATATATTCTATCAAAATATCCCTTTTATCAGGCATCCTTTGTTAACAGAAAATAATTTAAATAAAATAGTAATTTTGGATATTACATATGAAATGATTCTTTCTTTTCTGAGTTTGGAATAACTTGTATTTAAATAAAGTTTTCTTATAAATATTTAAGTTTCAACTTATCTTTTTTTCAAAACGGGGTACTTTGGCCATTTTTTGGCCATTTTTGGCGTTTTTTGGCCATTTTTTGGCCATTTTTGGCCATTTTTTGGCCATTTTTGGCGTTTTTTGGCCATTTTTTGGCGTTTTTTGGCCATTTTTGAAAGTATTTATAAATGGAATTTCATTAATTTTATATTGAAAATATAATGTTTTTTAAACTATATAAACTTAATTTCTATTAGCTAAGATAATAGTCTTTTGAGACTTATTTCAAGTTAGAAGCTTAAATTTTTATCTAATCAATAATAAGTGTGTATAACTTTAATTTACAAAATTACTGTTTTCTTTAAACTATATTGATAGTTAGAATGACTTCATTTTCACTATTAACAGTAGTGTACCTCTTTTTGGTTTTAACTAATTTTACTTATTTTCCCAATCAATAAATAAAAATATAAAGAAATAATCAAACTACGTCTACAAAATGTCAATATCATGCTGCTGCTTCAAATCCAAAGTGGTGATAAGAAGAGAAATGATTTCTATTTCTTCGTAGAAGGCACACTAAAAGAAAGATGGTCCCGATTAGAACATGAATTCCGTGAAATCCTGTTGCCATAAAAAATGTAGATCCGTAAATTGAATCAGCAATTGTAAATGATGCTTCTTGGTATTCTACGTATTGTAGTAAAGTAAAATAGATCCCTAAAAGAACTGTAATTAATAATAGAATGTTACATCTTTTTTTTTCTCCTGTTATAAGAAAGTGATGGGCTGCTGTCAGGGTGACTCCCGATCTTAATAAAATTAAAGTATTTATAAGAGGAATTCCCATTGGATTAAAAGATTTAATCCCCTTACAAGGTCACATTTGACCAATGAAGATGTCTGGTGATAATGAACAATGGAAAAATGCTCAAAAAAAAGATAAAAAAAAAAACACTTCTGATGTAATAAAAAGTATTATTCCTAGTTTTAGTCCTACAATTACTTCTTTTGTGTGTCTTCCTTCAAAAGTGGCTTCTCGTACAATGTCTCGTCATCATCTTCATGAAATAAAAATTATTAAAATGAAGTTTATTATAAAAAGAGAGCTATTAGTTCTTTTGTTGAATATTTTGGCTGTTGTGAATACTATATTAAATACTTGGAAAGACGCTAAAATTGGTCAAGGTCTTCGGGTAACTAAGTGAAATGGAATTTTTGGTATATTCTTTAAGAAACCTAAAAACTTATGAGTAATATCGAATTAAAAGTTCAATAGTTTTATTTAACTTATTTTAGGATGTTACCGAGAGATCGACTTTCTATTTGGAAAATAGATTTGCTTGTTACAATAGAAACATAAAATTAGATGGCTTCTATACAAATTGGTATAAATGAATGACCTGTTCCACAAATTTCAGCGCACTGTCCATAATAAATTCCTGGTTTCGTTACTTTAAAGTTTACTGAGTTTAGTCGTCCTGGAATAGCATCCACTTTGATTCCTATTTCTGGAATCGAGAATGAGTGAATTACATCTAAAGAGGTGGTTAGACATTGGATTTCTGCTCCGAAAGGTACTATTAATCGGGTGTCTGTTATTAATAGTCGTCAACCTAAATTACATGGGTCTGACTTAATTAATTCATTGTCAGGAATTATATAAGATCTGTAAGAGTTTCCTTTAAGTGAATCGAAGTTCTCATAAATTCAATATCATTGAGCTCCAAATACTTTTACTGAAATAGTTGGGTTTATTGTTAAATCAAATAAGTATAGATAGTATAGTGATGGATAAGCGATTAGGCATAGAATTACTATTGGTAAAATGGTTCATACGATTTCCAAATTGGTGTTTTCTTTAAAGTTGTAGTTAGTGAATTTACAAGTAAGTAAATTAATGATGATTACTAAAATAAACGTAATAATTACTGAGAGAAATAGGTTTGTGTAGTCGTGGAATTCTTCCATAACTGAGATTGTGATTCTTCTAGAGTTTAAAAAAATGTTATAATAGATTACTTTAGGAGAATTAATCTCTTTTATGATTTTTAATATCAATGTATTAAATATACTACAAAAGTATTTTTTTCATTCAAATGTTTTTTCTTTTCACTCTACTATAATCCCAATAATTAAAATTATTAGAAATGTAAGTCTTGTCACTATCCATTTAATTAGGTTAGCTTTAAAGATTCTTGGGATGAGGGGGACAATTAAAATAATCTCTACGTCGAAAATAATGAAGATAATTGCGATTAAAAAAAACTGTATAGAAAATGGTATTCGTGCAAAATTAAAGAAGTTGAATCCACATTCAAAGGGGATTATTTTTTCTCGTATTTTGTTACTTTTTTTAGAAATAGTTAGGGATAAAGATATTAAAAATAATGTGACAATAAATCTGGTTAAAGAAATAAATAAGAATAATATTATTTAAAAAAATACCTTGGGGTTTTCTGAAAAGCAGTGTTCTTTAGTCGGTGTTGACTTATTTCATTCAATGGATCAACTATTTTTATTGATTATTACCGGAATACGTTTTCTTGTTATTCTTTCTCATATAATAAAAATAAAGTAAATAGTTGCTAGTAGTCTTACTACTGACCCGAATCTTGATATTTTGTTTCATACTTCAAATAAAAAGGGGTAGTCTGAGTATCGTCGGGGTATTCCTATTAAGCCTATAAAATGTTGGGGAAAGAATGTTAGATTTACTCCGAAAAATATGATGTAAAAATGGATTTTTAGTCATTTTTTATTTAGTATTAAACCCGTAAAAAGGGGGTATCAGTGGATGAATCCTGCAAAAATTGCAAAAATTGCTCCTATTGAAAGAACATAATGGAAGTGTGCTACTACATAGTACGTATCGTGTAAAACGATATCAATAGAGGAATTAGAAAGTATTACTCCAGTGAGTCCTCCCAATGTAAATAAAAAGACGAAACCAATTCTTCATAGTGTTGAGATTTTAATGTCTCTTTTTGACCCACAGAAGGTTGCTAGTCACCTAAAGATTTTGATTCCGGTTGGGACTGCAATAATTATAGTGGCTGAGGTAAAATAAGCTCGGGTGTCTACATCTATGCCAATTGTGAATATATGGTGTGCTCAAACAATAAATCCTAGGAATCCAATTGCTATTATCGCGTAAATTATTCCTAGGAGTCCGAATGTTCTTTCTTTATTTCTCTCCTGAGTGATAATATGAGAGATAAGCCCAAATCCTGGTAAAATCAAAATGTAAACTTCTGGATGTCCAAAAAACCAAAATAAATGTTGGTAGAGAACAGGATCTCCCCCTCCTCTAGGATCAAAAAACGATGTATTTAAGTTTCGATCGGTTAAAAGTATAGTGATAGCTCCTGCTAACACTGGTAAGGATAATAAAAGAAGAATTGCTGTTAATATTACTGATCAAACAAATAGACTTAGTTTTTCTGCTGATAGTTTTTTGTTTCTTAGATTTAAAATTGTGGTAATGAAGTTTAAGGCCCCAAGAATGGAAGAAACCCCGGCTAAGTGAAGAGAAAAAATAGTTAAGTCTACTGAAATTCCGGAATGATAAAATGTTGAAAGAGGTGGGTACACTGTTCATCCTGTACCAGCTCCTTCTTTATAAAGACCTATAATTAAAAGGGTCAATGAGGGTGGTAAGAGTCAAAATCTTATATTGTTTAATCGAGGGAAAGCTATGTCTGGAGCTCCTAATATGAGGGGAACTAGTCAGTTTCCGAATCCTCCGATCATAATTGGTATAACTGTAAAGAAAATTATAATGAAAGCATGAGCTGTAACAATTGAGTTATAGAACTGGTCATTATTAACATATAACTTTATTGATGTTCGTAGGTTTAATCGAATGATTATTCTAAGGGATAGACCTATTATCCCTGACCAAAACCCAAAGATGAAATATAGGATCCCGATGTCTTTATGATTTGTTGAAAATATTCATTTTTCTAT